GGTTCTAATTTCTCGTCTGAAAAATACACATTTGATTTCTCAATAGAAAAACGAGAGAATGTTTTTAGCATTGTGTATTTTCAGATACTATACAATCAATCAAGTATAAGGGATGGATCAAATCCAATCAAAAGGGGTCTTTCTTTTATTTTAGGAAATAATAAAAGGATTAAGGAAAACAGAAGTCAAAATGCAAGTACAATAAAAATTCAGTAATCCGGGAAAAATTGCATCTATTCTATTTTGTATCATTTTGGCGGCATGGCCGAGTGGTAAGGCGGGGGACTGCAAATCCTTTTTCCCCAGTTCAAATCCGGGTGTCGCCTGAATCACCAAAAAAATCGAAATCATAATCGATTTATTGGATTGGTTTCTCAATAGTGTTTGGTAGAACCCCTTTTTGACTCTGCGACATTAATTCCACTATTATTAGTGAGGAATAATGAAAAAATTCCTTCGTATTTATAGAGATAGGGGACATAATGCACATGGATATAGTAAGTCTCGCTTGGGCTGCTTTAATGGTAGTCTTTACATTTTCCCTTTCACTCGTAGTGTGGGGAAGAAGTGGACTTTAGAAGTACTACTAATTGAGTTCAGGAATCAAACCGTATCGATTGTTTTATAGATCATTCTTTTGAACTATTTAAAATCAAATCTTTGAATTTGGAATCCCATTCGATTCCAATGGAGTAATCTATGATAGGAATCATACTTTTTCAATCAAAGAGATATTTCATCGATTCCCATCTTTGTACTTCGAAAAGAAAGGGATTCAGATGATTGGAAATTTATTCCAACCTAAAATTCTTCCGAAATTTTCTATTTCAATCAATGGGAATGGGCTCTTACTATCTTTATAGACGGATACTAAGGAAGACCGGGCCCTTTTTCTTTTCTTTTTTTATTTCCCTCTTTACTCTTCAAAAAAGAAGTCGTTTTGTTAAGCGTATACGCACTTTCTATGAGAAATGATATAGAGATAGTGGTTGTTTAAGGAGAAACTGGGCAATAATAAGATCTTGCCTCGGGCGAGTTACATATCGGGCATTTACCCTTTGGTTTCTATTTTTAGAAAGGCGGTTTATGCTTTATCGACTTATTTCATATCATGGTTCTGACGTTAAAATATAGGCGAGTTTTCCCCTTCCTTATTAGTAAAAGGAAAGGAATTAGAATCCTAAGATAAGAATTATTTCAGATTGATCGGAACAAATAACAAATAGATGTAGGAAATTTGGTCTTATGTCAATTCCATACAATATATGGAATATATAGATATGGAATTAATATACACATATATGAAGAGAATATTGTAGATTGATATATAGAAAATATAGAAACTTAAGCCTTTATCTTTATTCTAGATTACAACTTTATAAACTAAGAGATAGATAGTATAAAAATGAATTTTTATACTATCTATCTCTTAGAAAATTGCCAATTATAATTATATAATTATAGTGCGCTCATTTCATTTAAGTTAAGACGTGAAATTGGAATGCCTTTCATTTGACTTTGTCCATTTTTGATAAGAACTTGGAAGGAAAGTTTTATTCAAATGAATTTTCAAATTCAATTGAATTAATCATTTTGACTGACTGTTTTTACGTAAATGATAAGTAGAAAAGCGGTAGGAACTAGAATGAATAGTGCAGTAGCAATAAATGCAAGAATATTGACTTCCATAATCTCATCGGTTTTTTACTTCGCAATAACTCGGGATTTAATCCCCTAGAGATGATAAATCTTTTGTCTATCGTCTGTAAATTCAATGAATGAATTACCTCTTGATGATCTTGAACCGGATCACTATCATGAATAACAATATCTGATCTATCAAATCAACCTGTTGTCAAGACTTGAATAGTATAACATAGGAAGTTCTTTTAGCCATACCGAATTCAAATTTTGATTCTTGACTCAATTACTCAAAAATTTTATTTATCATCCGTTTCCTTGTTTTTTCTATAACCCACCTTGCGTCTTCCTTGGACAATCTTCTGATGAAGGATCATCAGATTGCCTTTCCACTTCAATTAATTACATAGTTCCAAACCTAACAAACAATAAAAGCAAAATGGAAAAATAGGAAAGAAAAAAGAAATCAAGACTTCTTTTTGCTTTGGGAATGAAAGTATATCCCTCGACACTCTTTACTGGTTCATAGAAAGGGAAAAATGCATTTTTGGATTTATTGGATCCGTCGGGACTGGCGGGGCTCGAACCCGCAGCTTCCGCCTTGACAGGGCGGTGCTCTAACCGATTGAACTACAATCCCAGGGAAATAAGGGATCTAGCAGAAATTTTGATTCTTTTTTATCTTCGTATGGGGTTTTTCTAAAGGACAAGGGATTTTATACCATCTCATGGTAGATTGATGCGGTTTATTGGGCCGAGCTGGATTTGAACCAGCGTAGACATATTGCCAACGAATTTACAGTCCGTCCCCATTAACCGCTCGGGCATCGACCCAGGAAGAATCCATTTTTATTTTTTT